TCTTATTATAGTGTGTGCTTCGGGGGGTGCGCGCATGCAAGAAGGAAGTTTGAGCTTGATGCAAATGGCTAAAATATCGTCTGCTTTATATGAGTATCAATTAAATAAAAGGTTATTTTATGTATCAATCCTTACATCTCCTACAACTGGTGGAGTAACAGCCAGTTTTGGTATGTTAGGGGATATTATCATTGTCGAACCCAATGCTTACGTTGCATTTGCGGGTAAAAGAGTCATTGAACAAACATTGAATCAAACAGTACCTGAAGGTTCACAAGAGGCTGAATATTTATTCGAGAAGGGTTTATTTGACTTAATTCTACCACGTCATCGTTTAAAAAGCGTTCTGGGTGAGTTATTTGAGCTCCACGCCCTTTTTCCTTTGAATCAAAATTCAAATCAAGTAGAGCGTTAAGTTCAATTATTTTAATTTGATTTGTAGCAAAGAACAAAGAAAGAAGGAGTGATTTTCTCGAAATCAAAGGAAAAAAGAGAGTTTCTTTGGGAACAGAAGATCTAATTGCAGAAAGCAACAAAAGTTGCGGATAACTCTTTTTTTTACCTATCCTATATTCTAATCCTGATTACGAATCAATAAACCTGAAGAGTGAATTCTTCCTTTCGTGAAATTAGAGAAACAAAATTTCTTCTTCTAGGGGTCGAAATTTGATAATTCCAATATTGATAATAGAGTTTTCTAGCTTTCTCTATCGCCCGAAAAACCATTTTAGCTAATCCTGCGATAATCTGTAAGAAACTCTTTATATATCTATTTGAATTATTCAATTAGAAGACAAGAACAAAATACAAATAAATGAAGAGAAATAATAAGGTTGATTATCATATAGACTCATGTAAAAAGATGAAAAAGCCCATTTATTTAGTTCTACATTCTTTGCACTTATTCTACCTATTTCGTTTCGATTCCAAATTCTAGAATTCTATTACTATATAATCTAAATAAGAAAATTCTCTACGAACTCATAAGAATTCAAATTCTTCATTCTAATTATTACTTAATTACAAGATATCTTTAATTTGATATTTCTATTTATTTTATAGAATAGATTTATATTATAGAATAGATTTCTAGAAAGAATAACAGATACAAATAGTAAATCGGGGTACCCTTCTATGATGAACCTTCCCTCTATTTTTGTACCATTAGTAGGCCTAGTATTTCCGGCAATTGCAATGGCTTCTTTATTTCTTCATGTTCAAAACAATAAGATTGTTTAGATTCAACGGGATCCAATCCCATCCATTTTTTTTTCAAAACTTGGACTTATATTGTATCATAACACGGATATCTAGTTAGTGAAATAGAGTCTAACGTGTGATTTCCGCCGAACATAAAGGAAAAGGTTCTTAAGGTTTGTGGAAACGTGATATATGGATATTTGAATTCTAGCAATTTGAAAATAGATCAGGATCGCCGGATGAATTAAAATTTAAAATGAAGTCGGCGGATCTATATGTAATATGTATATCGATACGGATAGTAGAATCGTATTGTATTAGGGGGTTCTTATTTTAGATCTAACCAAGTTGATGAATTACTCCTAAAGGTTCCCATCAAACTAGTGCTAGTTGATGAGAATGACTTCGGAAACAGCAAAGTTCAATTTTTCTGGGGTATTATCTAAATTCCAATAAAATATAATCGGATCAAGTATGAGTTGGCGATCAGAACATATATGGATAGAACTTCTACCAGGGTCTCGAAAAATAAGTAATTTCTGCTGGGCTTTTATCCTTTTTTTAGGTTCATTAGGATTCTTATTAGTTGGAATTTCCAGTTATCTTGGTAGAAATTTGATATCGTTTTTTCCATCTCAGCAAATCATTTTTTTCCCACAAGGGATAGTCATGTCGTTCTACGGAATTGCGGGTCTCTTTATTAGCTCCTATTTATGGTGTACTATTTCTTGGAATGTAGGTAGTGGTTATGATCTATTCGATAGAAGGGAAGGAATAGTGTGTATTTTTCGGTGGGGATTTCCTGGAAGAAATCGTCGCATATTCCTCCGATTCCTTATAAAGGATATTCGGTCTGTTAGAATAGAAGTAAAAGAGGGGATTTATGCTCGTCGTGTCCTTTATATGGACATCCGAGGCCAGAGGGCCATTCCTTTGACTCGTACTGATGAGAATTTGACTCCAGGAGAGATTGAAAAAAAAGCTGCTGAATTGGCCTATTTCTTGCGCGTACCAATTGAAGTATTTTGAAAATAAGGAACTAAAAAATAAAAAACGCAAGACTACTTTGGTTCTAACTGAACTTGATGTTTCATCAGAACAGTCATTTAACCAAAGCAAACGTATATGAAACAAACATAAAACGAAACTCCTTTTGTGGTCTTTTATGCGTACGCAAATTCACACAACTCAATAACTTCAATACCAAATCGAAATAATAGATTCATCTCAGATAGCAAACCCTTTCGTTTTCTTTTTTTAAGTTCAATATTTCTTGGAATTGATACTTTAGATTAGATCTAGCATATCTTGTCAATCATTTCTTTTTTGGCAGTTTATTTTTCTCCCTTCTTTTGTATTCTTTACGGATCAACAATTGGATTTCTTCCTAAGAATAAGAATGATAACGAGCCAATTTCTGTTTTACCAGTCATTTTTTATCATCACAATATCTTTTCCTCTCAAGTATTCTATTCCTGACTATGGGTCATCAGTGAAATTTTTTCGAAAGATTGGATATTTTGATAGAATTTGATAGAAAAGGAGTTCGTTCGTCTCAAAAAAAGATTCTTAGCCTATTTCTTTCTGTATTCTTTCTAGATTCAAAGACTCACCAAGAAAATAGATTCATACCCTCGATCAAACTCATGAAAAAATGGCAAAAAAGAAAGCATTCACTCCTCTTTTCTATCTTTCATTTCTAGTCTTTTTGCCCTGGTGGATTTCTTTCTCATTTAAGAAATGTTTGGAATTTTGGATTACTAATTGGTGGAATACTGGGCAATCCGAAATTTTCTTGAATATCTTTCAAGAAAAGAGTATTCTAGAAAAATTCATAGAATTAGAAGAATTCGTCTTCTTGGACGAAATGATCAAAGAATACTCGGAGACACATCCACAAGAGTTTCGTATAGGAATCCATAAAGAAACAATCCAATTCATCAAGATACAAAATGAGGGTCATATCCATACGATTTTGCACTTCTCGACAAATCTCATCTGTTTTGTTATTCTAAGCGGTTATTCTATTTGGGGTAATGAAAACCTTGTTATTCTTAACTCTTGGTCTCGGGAATTCCTATATAACCTAAGCGACACAGTCAAAGTCTTTTCCATTCTTTTATTAACTGATTTATGTATCGGATTCCATTCACCACATGGTTGGGAATTAATGATTGGCTCTATCTATCAAGATTTTGGATTTGGTTATAATGATCAAATTCTATCTGGTCTTGTTTCCACCTTTCCAGTCATTCTCGATACAATTTTGAAATATTGGATTTTCCGTTATTTAAATCGTGTATCTCCGTCACTTGTAGTTATTTATCATTCAATGAATGACTGATAAAGGATCTATTGCACTGATATGAATCTAATCCAATTTGAATGTTTATTACTTATTACTTTGTAGTTGTAGATAAACAAAGCATTGAAAATCTTACTTATTATATATATATAGCTTCATCCTATATTTTTTTATTCCAGTAAATAGCAGAATCGTGGATAGGGAACTATACTAGCGACCTACCCCATTTATTTTATTGTATAAATTTTGGAATCAATGATTGGACCATGCAAACTAGAAATACTTTTTCTTGCATAAAGAAACAGATTACTCGATCTATTTCCGTATCGCTCATGATATATATCATAACTCGGACATCCATTGCAAGTGCATATCCCATTTTTGCGCAGCAGGGTTTTGAAAATCCACGAGAAGCAACTGGCCGTATTGTATGTGCCAATTGCCATTTAGCTAATAAGCCCGTGGATATTGAGGTACCACAAGCGGTACTTCCCGATACTGTATTTGAAGCAGTTGTTCGAATCCCTTATGATATGCAACTGAAACAAGTTCTTTCTAATGGTAAAAAAGGGGGTTTGAATGTGGGGGCTGTTCTGATTTTACCGGAGGGTTTTGAATTAGCCCCTCCCGATCGTCTTTCTACCGAGATGAAAGAAAAGATAGGCAATTTGTCTTTTCAGAGCTATGGCCCCAATAAAAAAAATATTCTTGTGGTGGGCCCTGTCCCCGGTAAGAAATATAGTGAAATCACCTTTCCTATTCTTTCCCCGGACCCCGCTACTAAGAGGGATGCTCGCTTCTTAAAATATCCTATATACGTAGGCGGGAACAGGGGGAGAGGTCAGATTTATCCCGACGGGAGCAAGAGTAACAATACAGTTTATAATGCTACCGCAGCAGGTATAGTAAGCAAAATCATACGAAAAGAAAAAGGGGGGTATGAGATAACCATAACAGATGCATCGGATAGTCGTCAAGTGGTTGATATTATCCCTCCAGGACCAGAACTTCTTGTTTCAGAGGGTGAATCTATCAAATTTGATCAACCTTTAACGAGTAATCCTAATGTGGGCGGATTTGGTCAGGGAGACGCAGAAATAGTACTTCAAGATCCATTACGTGTCCAAGGACTTTTGTTCTTTTTGGCGTCTGTTATTTTGGCACAAATCTTTTTGGTTCTGAAAAAGAAACAGTTCGAGAAAGTTCAATTGGCCGAAATGAATTTCTAGACTCGCAGATTTAGCGACATCAAGTTCGTAAAAATGACCAAATTCTTGTTAGCGATTAGGCATGATCAAAAAACTGAAATGATGAAAAACCTTTGGCTTATTTAGACTCTTCTTCCAAATTTATATACTCTTTTTTTCTTACCAGTCTCAATTTTAGCAAATTTTGTCTAAATACTAGATATGAGTAAGCATAAGAGGGGAACAGATAAATGCGGGGAACAAATAATTTTAGGAGAGATTCCTCGTCTTCCTTGTCTTAGTCTTCG